TAAGAAATTAAGTAATAAACTGAGAAAAAGAAAAAAAGAATAATCAATGGAATAAAAGAAGAAATGTCCCGGCCAGTACTTAAGCAGATCAGGCCGGGAAAATAAACCTTTCGTATAAAATCAAAGAACTAAGATATTCTTTCTATTGAGGAGATCCGTTTTGAGTCATTATCTATATTGAATTCCTGATCAATTGCTTTTTTCTATTTTTTTTCTTATTTTTCTAATATTTCTTATACATATTTTTACATATTTTATTATATATAATATATTTATACTATAATAAATATATATCTCTTAGTATAAATATATACCTTTACTTTTATTTTATTTAAATTATTTTATCTAAATATTAAATACTTTGTTTAAGTTTAAATTTTAATAGCTATTTAAAAAATTTCTATTATTTATTAGATTAGAATATTTCGAATTTCTATTTTAATAATATAATAAAATAAATAATAATAATTTTGAAAAGTTAAATAAGATTAAATAAAAAAAAAATCAAATGAAAAAAGAAAATAAAGAGAAGAAGGTGGATTTTTATCAATCTTTATTTCACGTGTTACATCACATAACAAATTTTCAATTTGGAATTAGGAGAGATGGCTGAGTGGACTAAAGCGGCGGATTGCTAATCCGTTGTACGAATTATTTGTACCGAGGGTTCGAATCCCTCTCTTTCCGCTTTCTCTGATCACTTGGTATTTTCGAATTCGAAAAGATTCTCATCCCTTGATTTTATCATAGTTAAATGTATGAAACAAATAAGATTATTAAGAATTAATTTAGAAAAAAGCAAAAAAAACTAGAAATTTTTTATTCCTCACGTCCAGGATTGCGTCCTGGATCATTAGATAAGAATCCAAAGATAAAAAGGGAAACAAAGAATATCACTACTGTGTAAACAAAGAGTTTGAGAGTAAGCATTACACAATCTCCAAGATCATTTTTTTTTTTTGAAAAAGGGGAATAGATTGCCTATTTTTTACCACATATACCATTTTTTTTTTTTGACACCCCAAAAAATGAAAACTAAGACGAATTTATTTGTAATAAGATTTTGATTCATTCGTTACCCGAAATTTCTTGTCATATCAATAATTAGGTATTGTGGAGTACCTAATAGTCCATACTCACCGGAAGGTGAGAACGGGTAAAAGGCTGATCCAAATTCATCGCTGCGGTTATTCATTCAATATACAAGAATTTCAATTTTTGAATCGAGGGTTCGTAATGTAAGACTTATCTGATCTTATCAATTTTTAGAATTTTTTATCGAATACATCATCAATTTAGCAGAGTATTAAAGATTTCATCGAAAACTTACAGTGGCTTGCCAAACAAAGGCTAAGAGAAAAAAGAGTACAGGTATGATAGGCATAACATCTATGATTGGATTGAAAATGGCATAAGCTTCGGGCAATTTGGCGAAGAAAAAACTACTCGAATAAAGGACAGAATTAAGACAGATACCGATTAAACTAAAGATATTAAGCATAACAAGCATTTCGTTCTTGTGGATTAGATAATTTTGAGTTATTTTTATAAGGGAAAAATGAAAAAGGCAGATCAAGAAATCCTTCTTTTTCTTCGGTTCGGACTTTCCCAAATAAAAAATCCCTCCCCCCATTATCATTCTAAAATGAGAATATAAGGAATTCAACTTTCATACAATATCTTAATTGAATTCTATGTAATGATCAATGAATTTTTTTGATTCTATATCTACATGTCTTGAATCCTAGCAACAAAATATCCCATATGTTTTCGTGTATTTGGGTTGGGATTGACGAATAACCAATACCAATATTAGTGTTGATTAATTTCGAATAGAAATCAAAATGGGGCGTGGCCAAGCGGTAAGGCAGCGGGTTTTGGTCCCGTTATTCGGAGGTTCGAATCCTTCCGTCCCAGATCGTTTTTCATGAAACGAAAGATGGGATCACACTGCATTCCACATGAAACAATAATTTGTTAAAGGGAAAAATCTTTTCTTATTAATTTTCAGAATGGTTCTAAGAATCATATCCGAGAATTCGTTTGGTTTCTCACAAACAGAATCAAGTGTCAAATGTGGGTAAAATTGAATATCTTTATTTTCATTCAATTCATATGATAGAATATGGGGTTAAATTAAATAAATTTGATCCTTGCTGACCCTTATCCGGATAAATACTTATTTATCCATAGATAGAAATATTATATACCGGTTGAACCAATGACTATTCATGATTTTATATTGAATCAATTCCATACCGCTTTGAAATTTCAATTAGAGGAATGTTATGGTAAAACTTCGTTTGAAACGATGTGGTAGAAAGCAACGTGCGACTTGAAGGACATGGTTGGCTGTGGATTTTTACATCCGCCATCTTCTATAGTAATGAAGATGCTCTTGGCTCGACATAGTTTGTTCTGTTCTGCCCGGAACCTAATTTGTGTTGGGTTATAAGTAAATAGTACATGATGAAGCTCGAGAAGAAAGGATTGATTCATTTTTCAAGGGAAAGAATCTAGGGTTAGTGAAAATCAATAAGTTAGACCAACTCTGTAAGTATATCCTCACTATATATAAATTCTAAATCGAAAGGTTCAAATTCAGAACAAGTTTGAAAAGTCAAATTTTCCGAAATTGGTAAAACTATTTCGATGAAAAGTGTATTACAAGGGAATCAATCATTCGTATTCTATTTATATAGAAAGAAATAACAAAAAAGGTATGTTGCTGCCATTTTGAAAGGAATAAGGATCCCCGAGGTAATGTCTAAACCCAATGATTTCACAAAGCAAGGATAAAGGATTCCGAAACAAGGAAACACTATTTTCAATTGTCTCAACAATTGGATCAGACTGAGGAATAAAAATAGATTCGAAATGAGACAAACAAAAGAGTTTAGAGACGGCTCAATAAATGTCTAAGGATTTTCTTGTCAGAATTACCCAACTTGAGTTATGAGTATGAATGAGATTTCTCCCTTTTTCTGTAAGGAAGAAGAAAAAAGTACTCAATTCAAATTATAGTAAAATTCATGATTTTATGGATCCACTTGCTATTATATACAGAAATTGGAATCATTTTTCTCGAGCCGTATGAGGAAAAAACCTCCTATACGTTTCTAGGGGGGGCATTGTTTATTTACATCTATCCCAATGAGCCATCTATCGAATCGTTGCAATTGATGTTCGATTCCGAAGAGAAGGAAGAGATCTTCGAAAAGTAGGTTTTTACAATCCGATAAAGAATAAAACTTATTTAAATGTTCCTGCTATTCTATATTTCCTTGAAAAAGGTGCTCAACCTACAGGAACTGTTTATGATATTTTAAAGAAGGCAGAATTCTTTAAAGAAAGAACTTTGAGTTAATTAAAGGAAAAAACAAAATTATTAAATAAATAAAATAAAGTAGGGAAGGGTAACTAGTATCTATCCTTGTGTAATTATTTCAATTTACACACCATTTTCCTTTTTATTGCTTTATTCATATTTTGGTGGGGGAATTTAATTTAACAACAAACAAGGGGTTAAGCTTGCTTATCGTACTTTTATTGATTGAATAAACCGGGGATTTTTTATTTACCTTTTCCTGAATTTTTTCCATTCCAATTTCTTATTTATGTTGTGCCAATCCAACACAAGTCTTTATTTTATTTACTTGATTTACTTTCTCAACATTGCTTTTATATTGACAATGGTGTATCGAACAAATATAATTCGATCGTAGATAAATAGGGCTGTTTATCCCCACCACCCCATATTGATTTTTTTGTTTCCTTCACTCAAATGATGGGTTTGCCTTGCTGCATTTACTCTCATACAAGATGTATTTTCTTAGGGAAAATCAAAAAAGAATTTGATAAAAAATGGGTGGTCTGCCATAATTTTTACACTTCGATTAGGAATATTTTTAATCCGATCTGCTAACTTTGGTATTTTGTGTTTCTAATTGATCAGAAAATCTTTCTTTTCGATGTGTTGCTAGTTCAATGTTTTGATAGGGTCGTGCAGTGCAATTCAATTGATTTTTATATTTTGATCGTATCTACATATCCTATTTATCCGGGTTGCTAACTCAACGGTAGAGTACTCGGCTTTTAAGTGCGACTATGATCTTTTACACATTTGGATGAAGCAACAAATTCGTCCAGACTATTGGTATAGTCTATAAGACCACGACTGATCCTCAAGGGTAATGAATGGAAAAAACAGCATGTCGTAATAAAATAGAAAATCTAATAAAATCATAAATTGATTTTATTAATTTATTTAATTTGAAATGAAAGTCAAAGTTAAAGTAGAACTTTGAGTTTATCCTTACCGGATCATTACAGTTCCAAAAGATTGTTTTTATTTTTGGAAGGGGACAAAAGAAATTCACATTTACAGTTGGGTCTAGTGAATAAATGGATAGAGCTCTATGGCTCCAATTCTGGTAAAATAAAAAGCAACGAGCTTATGTTCTTAATTGGAATGATTACCCGATCTAATTAGACGTTAAAAATGAATTAGTGCCTAATGCGGGAAAGAGTGGGTTCTCCTGTGAGTGAACCATTGATTTTTTCTTTTTTTTTTTTCAGAATCCTAATTATTCTTTATTATGGATTGTAGACGGATGTGTAGAAGAAACAGTATATTGATAAAGAGAATTTATTCCAAAGTCAAAAGAGCGATTGGGTTGCAAAAATAAAGGATTTTTTCTCCTGTTGTAATTATAACGAACATAAACCAATTGGATAGAAAAGGAAGGTAAAAAGATCTGTTGATTGGACTCCCTCTTTCTTTTCCGGGGTATATATTTTTTTCTTACTATACTATATACATAATACAATACATAATACCCTGTTCTGGCCATATTGCACTATGTATATATCATTTGATAAACCAAGAAAACCTCCTGCCTCTGGCTCAAGTAGAAATGTAAATGGAAGAATTACAAGGATATTTAGAAAAAGATAGATCTCGGCAACAACACTTCCTATATCCGTTTCTTTTTCAGGAG